AATTCCTATTCAAAAGAAAGTGAAAGCAGAAATCAAATGGATAGGTTGGGGCAACAATATCATAAAAAAGACTTCAAAAAAAAAATTAAAATACTGTATAGCAATTTGAAACGAAATCTAGTTCCAGATCCATGTATTCTTTTTGTGCTATCTTTTTTGTACTAGATTCAATTAAATTGGAACGAAATCTTTCAGAATTTTTCGAATTATTCTTTTTTATTTTAGTTGTTTTCGTTCTTTTCTTTTTCTTAGATTCGAATCCGAAAAGAGTTAAGTGAATTAAAAACCCAAAGGAGGTTCATGTCCAAGGGTAAAGTAAAGATATCCGAGTAATTGTTATTTTGGAGGGTACTGGTTGTGATAAAAAGAAAGAGTCTAAATAAGGAATCAATCGGTATTTCTAGATAGATTACTAAAAAGAATCGACACAATACGCCTAGTCGATTGGAATTGATAAAATGATGTCCCCGTCGTTATATAACAACATATGCTAAAAAAGGAAGAATAAAAAAAATACAAATCCTTTATTATATTTCTTGTAATAAATGTTATTTTTGGAATAGGGATAAAAAAACTATGGAAAAATCTAAGCGACTCTTTATTAAATCCAAGCGATCTTTTCGTAGACGTTTGCCCCCGATTCAATCGGGGGACCGAATTGATTATAAAAACATGGGTTTAATTTGTCGATTTATTAGTGAACAAGGAAAAATATTATCTAGACGCGTAAATAGATTGACCTTAAAACAACAACGATTAATTACAATTGCTATAAAACAAGCTCGTATTTTATCTTCGTTACCTTTTCTTAATAACGAAAAACAATTTGAAAAAAGCGAGTCGACTGATAAAATTACTACTTTAAGAAAAAAAAAAATAGAAATTAAAAATTCGAAATCCAATTTGAATTTAGATTCGAATTAAACATGGATTGATGTTTTGTTCGAAAATTAGGATAATTCCATTTGATTTTTTTGTTGTAAGAAAAAAAAAGATAATAGGTAACGAAGAATAATTTTTTTTTTGAAGCGTGGTTGTTTATTTTGATAGCTTTATCATATGATAAAGCTATCAAAATAAACAAATTTCTATTCTATACCTTCCTGGAGTAAATAAGGGGGTTTTAGGTTTTTATGATATTGTTGGCAATCATAAAAAGACAATTCTCTTTTAATATAGCAATTTGTGCAACTATTTTACGATTAAGAAGCAATTGCCTCGTGTATAGACTATGAATTAAATTACTATAAATATAAGATACTTTTTTATTCCCGCGAATTACTGCATTTATTCGACTAATCCATAAACCACGAAAATCTCTTTTTTTCCTATCTCTATCACGATGAGCCGAAACCAAAGCTTTCATTTTCTGTTGAGTAATAGTTCGAGTAAGTCTTGAATGAGCTCCGCGAAAACTTGATATGAATAAACGAATTTTTGTCCTCCGTTTGCGAGCTATATATCCTCGTTTAATTCTGGTCATTGAATCAATGATATTTTGAGGAATAACTTTTTAATTTTTCAGTTATTCTTTTTTTCTTCCTAGTCTATGAATAACAAAAATGGATTCTTCCGATGTATAAAAAAAATTCCAACGGCTCTTGCTACTATAACCACCCCAACCACGATTTTTTATCTTTTTTTTAGAAACATTTAACCTCAAAATCATAAATTGTATTGATACTAGATATCAAAAAAAAGAAAATAAAAATAGTAAATGAAATAGGACACATATATAATGAATTGGTGGGTTCCTTCGTTTCTATGATTTTTTTTAGAAATGGCCAGGTCCTCTCTATACACCGGAGCCTTTTTCTTTTCATTTTTGATTCATTTCATCAATGGTATTGTTAACTTGTACAGTTCGCACTCTATGGCTCTACCCATGCAATATTGAGTCAGTCGGTTTTTTCACAACGAAATCTAGTTATAAAGTAACGGTATTTAATTATGAAAATTTGCTGGGTAGCTGACCCTCTTATTCCATTCTTACAAAATCCATCAAAATTCATTCATTAAGGACATAATTTTTAATTGAAATAGTATTTTCTCCGCTTAACGGGTAACTTTTTTTTGTTACCGATGGGAAAGTCCTTCTCATCTTAAATTGCTATTGGTTTTGCACCAATCGAAACCATAAATTTGATACAAGATAGAAGAATGTAAAGAATTCTATAATTGTATATAAAAAAAAGTAAAGAATTATATATAAGTTAAGATAGTGTGAATGTAGTTTTCGCATTCACACTATCTTAACCGATTACCAATACTGAAAAATTTTAATTGGTTTTTTCTTTCTTAGTTTTGAATCTGAACGAGTCGCACATACACCCTGGTACACGTTCCTCGGCGTTGAGGGCATCCCCGAAGAGCTGGGGATTTTGTGACGTTTCGGATTGGCTGTCTTGTGTTTCTAATAAGTTGTTTCATAGTTGGCATGGTAAGTCGTACTATATATATATTTTTGTATAATGAGCAGGTTTAGATCTATCCTAACCGTGAATTACTTATATCCTATATTCCTTATAGCCTATATTATTTATACTCTATTAATAGATTAACTCTTAGAGATATTCTATTAAAATGTAAAGTAAGAAGAGTAAAAAATGAAATTTCCAATCCTGTATTTTATTAGAATAACCCCTGCCACCGATTTTTTATTCAACTGCTACAAGATCTACAATTCCATGAGCTTGGGCTTCTGCTGCTGACATAAAAACATCCCTTTCCATGTCTTCCGATATAACCCATAAAGGTTTGCCCGTTCTTTGTACATAAACCCTTGTGATAGTTTCACGCATTTTCAGTAGCTCTTCCGCTTCCAGGATAAATTCTCCCGCTTGTGCCTCATAAAAAGAACTAGCGGGTTGGTGGATCATTACCCTGATTATATCACTTAAGTAGTATTTCCCTTATCTTGATCAATATTTTTAAAATTCTTTTTCCTATATTGGTATATTGCTAAAGATTGTCTTTATTCCCAAAATAAAGGTAAAAGGGAGAAAGACAAATAAGAAAAAAGCAAAAAGAATATAACCGTACAAGCATTTTGTATTGATGCATACGGCTTTTGCACCTATGCAATTCATTTTTTCCTCAAAGTATTCTTCGATGAATTTTTTTTCTACATTTACAAATTTATTTTTTTCTATCAAAGAAAAAAGAAGTACAAAATCTACTGGGTCTTTTGGATCCGGATCCTTAAATTAAATAATAAACAATAGAATAACCAACTTTCTTTTTTCTTTTTGAATCTATTTGAAAATACTACGATGGTTCCGTTGTTTTTTATATCATTTTGGTATTCAACAATCCAAAAGTTTCTTTTTTTTTTTTCATATGTTATGTTTTCTTCTGATTAAAATAAAAATTGTTAAAAGCTTTCTGGTATGAAAAAAAAACAAAAAAGTCTGCGACACTAAAATTAAACTAGGTTCCTTATAGATCAGATAAAATTGTAAATACCCTCTTTTTCATACTACTCTTTCTATATATAATTAAATGATTCAAACAAATTGCATATGGAATTCAAAATACCATGCTATTATTACTTTGGTTTTTGTGGCGAAGGTATAGTATATATAGATAGATATCTATTCTATATATTCTCAAATAAAAGAATCATTGGCGCCAAGCGTGAGGAAATGCAAGACGTTTGGTAATTGTGCCTCCTGCCAAAAGAAAGGATCCCATTGAAGCAGCTAATCCCAAACATACTGTCTGTACATCTGGTTGTACAAATTGCATAGTATCATAAAGAGCTATTCCAGGTATTACCCAACCGCCCGGAGAGTTTAGAAACAGATACAAATCTTTATTCTCTTTCTCTATGCTCAGATATATCATAAGACTAATAAGTTGATTTGATATTTCACTATCAACCTCTTGACCTAAAAAAAGTAATCTTTCTCGATAAAGTCGATTGATTAGGATTCCATTTTTTCCTTCAAAGCCGTACATGCACCTTTTGATGCATACAGTTCATCAAAAATTAGATAAGCAAATAAAGGAATCAATGTGTCGATTTGAATCTTTTTCTAATGGATTTCTTCGAACTAAAAAAAAAAGAATAATATACTAAATTTAGTGAACTATCTTCTCATTGATGTATTGCTTTCATCGAGATCGAAGCCCAATCACAATGTCATTTTCTTGTTTCTGAATGGACTTTTTCAATTCTTTTAGGTTTCTTTTCTACTCTGAGTAAAGATCTGCCCGATTTGGATTTGCACATATAGAACAAATATTCCAAAACTATGTCTTTTTGTTATAACTTCTTCCTTTTCTGAATTTATTCATGTTTTCTGTAAAATAGAATATATGGATATGATAGAAGTAGTGATCATAGATATATTACCAATTGGTTTTTTCTACACAGAGCCTGAGTACTTTCTTTTATTGGTCCAATTAAGCCAACCATAAATTATTCATACTTTCGAGTAAGAATCTGGAGATTTTCTCTAAAAATTAAAAAATCGATAGAATTGTACTTCATTACACTTCACGCTCCCCATTTTTTTATGTTTATGATTGAATCATTCTCTTTTGGGGGTGAAAGAGGGGATATCTCGATCGGGGGAGAAAACGGGTAAATCCCATATAACCTACTATATCTGACAAGTCGCACTATATATCAACCCAAGATGCATTTTGGTCCCCAGGGGTTCGAAAGGGTACTCTTGGAACACCAATGGGCATAAAATGGACAAATAATAAAGTCATATATCTCACTTTAGTATGGAAACGTAAGAATTAGCTTATCCTGTTAAAAATGATTGACTTTCTTTTAGATTGATATTGCTTTTTTTTTTATAAAAAAGAATACTAAAGAAAGTCAAGTTGTTACGAAAGGGTCATTGGGGTGATAAGCGAATATGTCTGCATTTACTTATTTAAATATTCATAGAGAAAGTTGTCAACCCCTCTCGTCTCCCCACCATTGCGTATTGTTACTTATCCGGTATAGAATAAATCTGTTTCTTTTATTTCTACAAATATGATTGTTCCATTTTACAAGAGAATCTACTGAAAGGCTATAATAATTTTTTTCCAGTGCAATAAAGTTACACAGTGTCTATTTTTTGTTGAAGGGGTATTTTTTCATGGGTTTACCTTGGTATCGTGTTCATACTGTTGTATTAAATGATCCGGGCCGTTTGCTTTCTGTTCATATAATGCACACAGCTCTAGTTGCTGGTTGGGCCGGTTCGATGGCTCTATATGAATTAGCAGTTTTTGATCCCTCTGACCCTGTTCTTGATCCAATGTGGAGACAGGGTATGTTCGTTATTCCTTTCATGACTCGTTTAGGAATAACTAATTCGTGGGGCGGTTGGAATATCACAGGAGGGGCTATAACGACTCCGGGTATTTGGAGTTACGAAGGTGTGGCCGGAGCACATATTGTGTTTTCAGGCTTGTGCTTTTTAGCGGCTATTTGGCATTGGGTTTATTGGGATCTAGAAATCTTTTGTGATGAACGTACTGGAAAACCTTCTTTGGATTTGCCCAAAATTTTTGGAATTCATTTATTTCTTGCAGGGGTGGCTTGTTTTGGTTTTGGCGCATTTCATGTAACAGGATTGTATGGTCCCGGAATCTGGGTGTCTGATCCTTATGGACTAACTGGAAGGATACAATCCGTAAATCCCGCGTGGGGTGTGGAAGGTTTTGATCCTTTTGTTCCGGGGGGGGTAGCTTCTCATCATATTGCGGCAGGAACGTTGGGCATATTAGCGGGTCTTTTCCATCTTAGTGTGCGTCCACCCCAACGTCTATATAAAGGATTACGTATGGGAAATATTGAAACTGTCCTTTCTAGCAGTATTGCTGCTGTCTTTTTTGCAGCTTTTGTCGTTGCTGGAACTATGTGGTATGGTTCAGCAACAACCCCCATTGAATTATTTGGTCCTACTCGGTATCAATGGGATCAGGGATACTTCCAGCAAGAAATATATCGAAGAGTTGGTGCGGGACTAGCCGAAAATCAAAATTTATCAGAAGCTTGGTCTAAAATTCCTGAAAAATTAGCTTTTTATGATTACATCGGAAATAATCCAGCAAAAGGGGGGTTATTTAGAGCGGGTTCAATGGACAATGGAGATGGAATAGCCGTCGGTTGGTTAGGACATCCCATTTTTCGAGATAAAGAGGGACATGAGCTTTTTGTACGTCGTATGCCTACTTTTTTTGAAACATTTCCAGTTGTTTTAGTAGATGGGGACGGAATTGTTAGAGCCGATGTTCCTTTTCGAAGGGCAGAATCGAAATATAGTGTCGAACAAGTAGGTGTAACTGTTGAGTTCTATGGTGGTGAGCTTAATGGAATAAGTTATAGTGATCCCGCTACTGTGAAAAAATATGCTAGACGTGCTCAATTGGGTGAAATTTTTGAATTAGATCGTGCTACTTTGAAATCAGATGGTGTTTTTCGTAGCAGTCCAAGGGGTTGGTTTACTTTTGGGCATGCTTCATTTGCTCTGCTATTCTTTTTCGGGCACATTTGGCATGGTGCTAGAACTTTGTTCAGAGATGTTTTTGCTGGTATCGACCCAGATTTAGATGCTCAAGTAGAATTTGGAGCATTCCAAAAACTTGGAGATCCAACTACAAGAAGACAGGTAGTATAACATTCTTTTGTTCTTTTCTACTTTTTTATAATTTTGAATTTCACATAAAGAACTAGATAAATCTTGATTTGAATCATAGCATTTACTCTTTTTTTTTTTATTTTGGAAAAGAGCCCCACCCCAAGAAACAGGTATGAAAGCTATAATTGTAAACCACGATCAAATCTATGGAAGCTTTGGTTTATACATTCCTCTTAGTCTCAACTTTAGGAATTATTTTTTTCGCTATTTTTTTTAGAGAACCCCCTAAAGTTCCGACGAAAAAGGTTAAATAATTTTTTATTATCTTCTTTTTTATTATCTTAATTGAAGTAATGAGCCCCCAATAGGGAGGGCGCATTACTTCAACTAGTCCCCATGTTCTTCAAATGGATCTCTTAGTTGTTGCGAGGGTTGCCCAAAGGCAGTATATAAGGCATACCCAGTAAAACTTACAAGTAAACCAGATATAGAGATGGCAATTAGGGTTGCTGTTTCCATTATTAGAATTCTCAAGTTTCCAGATCACAATAGATCTATAGGATAAGATCCTTATATTTACAGCGGAATGGTATACAAAGTCAACAGATCTAAATGAATAAAGAATAGTATTTATGGCTACGCAAACCGTTGAGGATAATTCTAGATCTGGTCCAAGACGAACTGTTGTAGGGAATTTATTGAAACCTTTAAATTCAGAATATGGTAAAGTAGCCCCGGGGTGGGGAACTACTCCTTTGATGGGTGTTGCAATGGCTCTATTTGCGATATTTCTATCTATTATTTTGGAGATTTATAATTCGTCCATTTTCTTGGACGGAATTTCTATGAATTAGATTCACAAGAATCGAGTAATTAGTTTTTCAATAGAAAGTGAAGCATTTAGGTTTCT